TTTTTTCCACCAAGAACGTTTTATGAAACTCTTTGACCCCCGAATTTGGAGTATCCTACTTTCACGTGATTCGCAGGGTTCAACAAGCAATCGATATTTCACGATCAAAGGTGTAGTACTGCTTGTAGTAGCGGTCCTTATATCTCGTATTAACAATCGAAAGATGGTCGAAAGAAAAAATCTCTATTTGATGGGGCTTCTTCCTATACCTATTCTTCCTATACCTATGAATTCCATTGGACCCAGAAATGAGACATTGGAAGAATCTTTTTGGTCTTCCAATATCAATAGGTTGATTGTTTCGCTCCTGTATCTTCCAAAAGGGAAAAAGATTTCTGAGAGTTGTTTCATGGATCCGCAAGAGAGTACTTGGGTTCTCCCAATAAATAAAAAGTGTATCATGCCTGAATCTGATCGGAGTTCGCGGTGGTGGAGGAACCGGATCGGAAAAAAGAGGGATTCTAGTTGTAAGATATCTAATGAAACCGTAGCTGGAATTGAGATCTCATTCAAAGAGAAAGATAGCAAATATCTGGAGTTTCTTTTTTTATCCTATACGGATGATCCGATCCGCAAGGACCATGATTGGGAATTGTTTGATCGTCTTTCTCCGAGGAAGAAGCGAAACATAATCAACTTGAATTCGGGACAGCTATTCGAAATCTTAGGGAAAGACTTGATTTGTTATCTCATGTCTGCTTTTCGTGAAAAAAGACCAATTGAAGGGGAGGTTTTCTTCAAACAACAAGGAGCTGAGGCAACTATTCAATCAAATGATATTGAGCATGTTTCCCATCTCTTCTCGAGAAACAAGTGGGGTATTTCTTTGCAAAATTGTGCTCAATTTCATATGTGGCAATTCCGCCAAGATCTCTTCGTTAGTTGGGGGAAGAATCAGCACGAATCGGATTTTTTGAGGAACGTATCGAGAGAGAATTTGATTTGGTTAGACAATGTGTGGTTGGTAAACAAGGATCGGTTTTTTAGCAAGGTACGGAATGTATTGTCAAATATTCAATATGATTCCACAAGATCTATTTTCGTTCAAGTAAGGGATTCTAGCCAATTGAAAGGATCTTCTGATCAATCCATAGATCATTTCGATTCCATTAGAAATGAGGATTCGGAATATCACACATTGATCGATCAAACAGAGATTCAGCAACTAAAAGAAAGATCGATTCTTTTGGATCCTTCCTTTCTTCAAACGGAACGAACAGAGATAGAATCAGATCGATTCCCGAAATGCCTTTTTGGATCTTCCTCAATGTCCCGGCTATTCACGGAACGTGAGAAGCAGATGAATAATCATCTGCTTCCGGAAGAAATCGAAGAATTTCTTGGGAATCCTACAAGATCAATTCGTTCTTTTTTCTCTGACAGATGGTCAGAACTTCATCTGGGTTCGAATCCTACTGAGAGGTCCACTAGAGATCAGAAATTTTTGAAGAAAAAACAAGATGTTTCTTTTGTCCCTTCCAGGCGATCGGAAAATAAAGAAATGGTTGATATATTCAAGATAATTACGTATTTACAAAATACCGTCTCAATTCATCCTATTTCATCAGATCCGGGATGTGATATGGTTCCGAAGGATGAACCGGATATGGACAGTTCCAATAAGATTTCATTCTTGAAAAAAAATCCATTTTTTGATTTATTTCATCTATTCCATGACCGGAACAAAGGGGGATACACGTTACACCACGATTTTGAATCAGAAGAGAGATTTCAAGAAATGGCAGATCTATTCACTCTATCAATAACCGAGCCGGATCTGGTGTATCATAGGGGATTTGCCTTTTCTATTGATTCCTACGGGTTGGATCAAAAAAAATTCTTGAATGAGGTATTCAACTCCAGAGATGAATCGAAAAAGAAATCTTTATTGGTTCTACCTCCTCTTTTTTATGAAGAGAATGAATCTTTTTATCGAAGGATCAGAAAAAAATCGGTCCGGATCTACTGCGGGAATGATTTGGAAGATCCAAAACTAAAAACAGCGGTATTTGCTAGCAACAACATAATGGAGGCAGTCAATCAATATAGATTGATCCGAAATCTGATTCAAATCCAATATAGCACCTATGGGTACATAAGAAATGTATCGAATCGATTCTTTTTAATGAATAGATCCGATCGCAACTTCGAATATGGAATTCAAAGGGATCGAATAGGAAATGATACTCTGAATCATATAACTATAATGAAATATACGATCAACCAACATTTATCGAATTTGAAAAAGAGTCAGAAGAAATGGTTTGATCCTCTTATTTCTCGAACCGAGAGATCCATGAATCGGGATCCTGATGCATATAGATACAAATGTTCCAATGGGAGCAAGAATTTCCAAGAACATTTGGAACATTTCGTTTCTGAACAGAAGAACCGTTTTCAAGTAGTGTTCAATCGATTACGTATTAATCAATATTCGATTGATTGGTCCGAGGCTATCGACAAACAAGATTTGTCTAAGTCACTTCGTTTCTTTTTGTCC